GAATGAATGAGAAACATAGTGAATTTTGTTTGAACCGATGACGAAAAAAATAGGATAATATAAAATATAAAAAATAAAGTAGTTAGGAAGTAAAATGGGCTTTTTATTGGGGATAGAGGGACTTGAACCCTCACGACTTCTAAAGTCGACGGATTTTCCTTTTACTATAAATTTCATTGTTGTCGATATTGACATGTAGAATGGGACTCTCTCTTTATTCTCGTCCAATTAATCCGTTTTTCAAAAGATTTTTCAGACTCTGGAATGAATAATTTGATAACTGAATATTTGATTCTTTCTTCAACTTCGATTGGAATAGATTCACAATAACTCTAAATTTTTTTCATATTCATATCATAATATATATATATATATATAAATATATTCATATATATAATATAAAATATATAATATGGATTCGGATTCGGGCCGTGATTAATCAATTGTTTGATATGTCAGTATTTGATATGTCAGTATGTATATATACGTATATAGGGCCATCCTATCTGTAATTTTGATAGAGGGATTCCAGCTACCAACGCAACGTAACGTAGTCAACTCCATTCGTTAGAACAGCTTCCATTGAGTCTCTGCACCTATCCCTTTTTGATTCTAGTTTTATAAATTAAACCCCTATTTTATCAAAATAAAGATTTGGCTCAGGATTGCCCATTTTGAATTCCGGGGTTTCTCTGAATTTGGAAGTTACCACTTAGCAGGTTTCCATACCAAGGCTCAAGCTAATCAAGTCCGTAGCGTCTACCGATTTCGCCATATCCCCCCTTGAGACAGGATCTAGTTGTAATTCACCCCTTTCATTTATCTTGAAATCGTTGAATTCATTAGCTAATGATTCTTATATCTAAAAAGTGTATGCCGCTATTTTCTTTTTTTTTCGCCATCCTCCGTCATTTCATCTCTATTGTATTAGATGAGCCCTATTTGTTTCAATCTGTTTCAATTAGACATGATTCTATCATTGATGTGTCCACAATTCAATATGAATATATATATCCCACATATATATGTCTCTCCCCCCTTCATTTTGACTTTAAAGGTCGATTTGGAATACTGTAAGGGTCGATATTCATTCTTCTTTTTTTCATCCTATCTCCCCTTTTTCTGAATGAAAACAGAGTAATATCCTATTATAAATTGTATCTTTTTATCCCTTTCGTAGGATGGATTCGCTATCATTTCATTATATATCATTACATATATAATTAATTAGTATAATTAATTAGCATAATTTAGTATAACTGTTCTAAGAAATGTATAACTGTTCTAAGAAATAATTAGACTTTTCTAAAATCATAATTTAAAATTTAATATTATTATTATTAAGTATTAAGTTAAGTAATTATTAAATTATTAATAATATAAATATAAAATATTAAAAAAAAAAAAATAAATTTTAATAAATTATAAATTAAAGAAATAATAATAAATAATCTAATGGTAGATAGGTAGATAGAATGACTATATAGTCATATACCTACCGAATTAGTCATTCTATTACTAAAATAGAATCCTATTCTATTCAGTTATATTCATAATAAAATAAATAAAATTAAAATTTAGTATTTTTCAGTATTAGTATTTTCGTATAAAAATAGTAAATTACTATAAAATCTGGTAGTTTCCTGAATTCCTATTCACTATTTCTGTTATGTGAGCCCGCTTAGCTCAGAGGTTAGAGCATCGCATTTGTAATGCGATGGTCATCGGTTCGATTCCGATAGCCGGCTTTTCTTTTTCTCTATCCATTTTTTCCGTGATTGATAATCTCTCCTCTCCCTTTCTCAAAATGTCGGGCCGATGATCTATTATGTCGTGTTAACTCGCAACTATGAATAAAAAATGAATTGGAGCAATTAGATCTCTACGGAACAAATCATAAAACGGAGCCTTAACTTCCTATATATACAAAAAATCCGGATATTGATACAATTCATTTCATTCTATTTTCATTCTACTTTAGTAGTACTTCAGTAGATATTTAGCTTTGCTTTGTTTATCCTTTAGTTCAGTCTTAATTTAGATTTTTTCTGTAAAATGAAATTTCAATAAAATAAAAAGGAGTTTTATGTCTCGTTACCGAGGGCCTCGTTTCAAAAAAATACGCCGTCTGGGGGCTTTACCAGGATTAACTAGTAAAAGGCCTAAATCCGGAAGTGATCTTAAAAACCAATTGCGCTCTAGGAAAAGATCACAATATCGTATTCGGCTAGAAGAAAAACAGAAATTGCGTTTTCATTATGGTCTCACAGAACGGCAATTACTTAGATATGTGCATATCGCTGGAAAAGCCAAAGGGTCAACAGGTCAAGTTTTACTACAGCTACTTGAGATGCGTTTGGATAACATCCTTTTTCGATTGGGTATGGCTTCAACCATTCCTGGAGCCAGACAATTAGTTAACCATAGACATATTTTAGTTAATGGTCGTGTAGTGGATATACCAAGTTATCGTTGCAAACCCCAAGATATTATTACTCCGAAGGATGAACAAAGATCGAAAGCTCTGATTCAAAATTATATTGCTTCGTCGCCCCGCGAGGAATTGCCAAAACATTTAACTATTGACTCATTCCAATATAAAGGATTAGTAAATCAAATAATAGATAGTAAGTGGATCGGTTTGAAAATAAATGAGTTGTTAGTCGTAGAATATTATTCCCGTCAGACTTAAACCTAACGAAATAACAAAGAAAGGTTCAGACAATTTTTTTTCCCTTTTGTCGAAGGAAAAAGATTTAAGGTTTAAGGGCTTTGATCCGCATTTTTCTTATTAACGTATCACAAGTAATGTAATTAGGAATAGAGAATCCTTATCAAATCAAATACAAATAAAGGTCTTACTGTTCTGTTGGAATAATGCTATCAATTGTTATTTGATTTGATACATTGTGGTCGGTAACGTTGGTGAATCAACAGAAACGGAAAGAGAGGGATTCGAACCCTCGGTAAACAAAAGCCTACATAGCAGTTCCAATGCTACGCCTTGAACCACTCGGCCATCTCTCCCACATATACATAATCTTATTATTGAACAGAAACCGAGTGAAGTGAATAGCGAGTCATTCATTTCATATTATTGCAGTACGGGTACGACAAATCAATGGTTCCATAGAAATAAAAAATCCCTTTCAAATTTCATAGTTCTCAACAACAATTTCCTCATCAGTTCCCCCATAGATCTATTACTAGATCTATTAGTAATTGTCCCTTGGATTTTTCTATTTCAATTGTATGACGTATACACGTTATGCAAATAAAAGAGATGGTTACTCTAATTTGAATTTGAAATTGGATAGTTTATCATGGACTGATTATTCCACTCTTTTTCCTCTTTTATTTGGACCATAACCAAATCAAAACTTATCGAGTTACCAGAATCCGTAGTAAAATCAAGTCCTCGGTTAGTCAACTTAGAGAAAATAGTAAGAGAAATATAGTAATAGTTCCGTTCATCGGTATACTACTAAATTGGTATTAAATCCGATCTTATTCAAATATTTCATATCTCTCCTTGTCCAAAAGGGAACAATTTCCGCGTAAGGTCCACATCTTTTTTTTTTTATTAATCTATTTTATGATATTTCGTACTACTGTACAATTCCTTTTTGGATCATTTTCCCTTGGGGAAAATGAGAAGAATTATATAATGGATTGCTAATTATGCCTAGATCCCGGATAAATGGAAATTTTATTGATAAGACTTCTTCAATTCTAGCCAATATCTTATTACGAATAATTCCGACAACTTCAGGGGAAAAAAGGGCATTTACCTATTACAGAGATGGTGCGATTTGATTTGATTCTTTTTTATTTATTGTTTTTTTAGGCCTTAATCTGAGAAAAAGAGGCGCGGTTCGGGATAGAAAGAAACAAATTATTTTATTGAAATAAACCGACGCTTGGTGAAGGTAAAGTTTTGAGATAGAACAATTCCTTCTGTCGTGTATCCTCGATTGATGCGGCCTCAGATGCTTTAATTATCGATTTTAGTATTGAGCGAAAGGTTACACCTATAGGTTCTGGATTGCGGGTCAATACTACGCCACTAGTACCAATAGGCAGCATAGCATAGGGGAAGAAGCACTACTCTAAGGAATCAACAACACAAAAACTTTGTTATAAATTATCCCTTACTTATGGGTCTCGGGACTAACAAGAATGGTTGGGACAACAAACATCCATCTCGTTCGTACTTTGGATACCCACATAACCATCAAAGATTGTTGAAGTGACTAATTCCTCTATAAATTAGGAGGCGTTGAGGACAAAGAAATTATTGGAGTTACCATTTCCATCTAGCACTAATACAATTGGTGTTAAGAAGAGACCTCTTTCGGGAAGGCTGGCTAGGGATTTCTAGTAAAAATACTAGCCCCCGTCAGTTCATAATGAGAATGGTGAAATCTTGATTCCATAGATGATTATTTCCCTTAGTACTATGCACAGAAGGGAGGAGCCGTATGAGATGAAAATCTCATGTACGGTTCTGGAACGGAGATTCTTTGAATAGAATGAACGACCGTAACGGATGTCGGCTCAATCTGAAGGAAATTATGCGGAAGCTTTACAGAATTATTATGAAGCTACGCGACTAGAAATTGATCCCTACGATCGAAGTTATATACTCTATAACATAGGCCTTATACACACAAGCAACGGAGAACATACGAAGGCTTTGGAATATTATTTCCGGGCACTCGAACGAAACCCATTCTTACCACAAGCTTTTAATAATATGGCCGTGATCTGTCATTACGTGCGACTATCTCCATTATAGAAAGAAGGAAAAAAAGATCAAATTACCTAGTAAATACTAGAAAAAAAAATAAGCTTTCTACATATGCATCGTCCAAAGCAACGATTTTTATCAGCTGTAGCAAGGAAAAAGTCTTCACGAGAACCAAAATATGAAGAAATAGGTACGCTTATATACTCTATGGATAAAGGATCAAATTGATAGAGAAAGCACCGTAAAGATC